TCCTAGATGAAAATAGTAGGATTTATAATCCCGATCCATGCAGTAACATCATTTGTAATTCATTCCATTTGAATTGGTGTTTTCTCCACCACGATTCTTGTGAAGAGGCATGGACAATAATTAGCCTCGGACAATTCCTTTGTGAAAATGCATGTTTATTGAAATATGGATCACGCATAAAAAAATCTGGTCAAATTTTCATTGTTCATGTTGACTCTTTAGTTATAAGATCATCTAAGCCCTATTTGGTCACTCCAGGAGCAACTGTCCATGGCCATTATGGAGAAATCTTTTCTGAAGGAGACACATTAATTACATTTATATATGAAAAATCGAGATCTGGTGACATAACGCAAGGTCTTCCAAAAGTGGAACAAATCTTAGAAGTTCGTTCAATTGATTCAATATCGATGAACCTCGAAAGAAGAGTTGAAGGTTGGGACGAGCGTATCCGAAGGATTCTTGGGATCCCTTGGGGATTCTTGATTGGAGCTGAACTAACCATAGCCCAAAGTCGTATCTCTTTGGTTAATAAGATCCAAAAGGTTTATCGATCCCAAGGGGTACAGATCCATAATAGACATATAGAGATTATTGTACGTCAAGTAACATCAAGAGTTTTGGTTTCAGAAGATGGAATGTCTAATGTTTTTTTACCTGGGGAATTTATTGGATTGTTGCGAGCAGAGCGAGCAGGGCGCGTTTTGGACGAAGCAATCTGTTATCGGGCAATCTTATTGGGAATAACGAAGTCATCTCTGAATACTCAAAGTTTCATATCCGAAGCGAGTTTTCAAGAAACTGCTCGAGTTTTAGCAAAAGCTGCTCTACGAGGTCGTATTGATTGGTTGAAAGGCCTGAAAGAGAACGTTGTTCTGGGGGGGATTATACCGGTTGGTACCGGATTCAACAAATTAGTACATCGTTCAAAGCAAGACAAAAACATTCATTTGAAAATTAAAAGGAAGGATCTATTCGAGTTGGAAATGAGAGATATTTTGTTATACCATAGAGAATTATTTTGTTCTTGTGCACCAAACACTTTCCATGAGACATCAGACCAATCATTTACGTAATGTAATTTACTAATTCTTAACAAGAGGTTCATTCTTTTTACTTTAACTCTCCGGTCCAATTATGGATTTCGTAATCAATGAAATAAAAAATGAAGAATGAAATTCATGGTTTGGGTCGTAGATCAATGGTCAATCCTGGTAGAAGGTTCCGTCGGAACAATTATTTATTTCATAGGGTACTGAATCTCTTTGAAAAAAAAAAAAAAGAAAAAGAGAAAGTGTGGGAAAATGGGAAGACGATATTGGAACATCAATTTGGAAGAAATGATGGAAGCAGGAGTTCATTTTGGTCATGGTACTAATAAATGGAATCCTAGAATGGCTCCTTACATCTCTGCAAAGCGTAAGGGTATTCATATTACAAATCTTACTATAACTGCTCGTTTTTTATCAGAAGCTTGCGATTTAGTTTTTGATGCAGCAAGTAGGGGAAAAAAATTCTTAATCGTTGGCACCAAAAAGAAAGCAGCGGATTTAGTAGCATCAGCAGCAATAAGGGCTCGATGTCATTATGTTAATAAAAAATGGCTTGGTGGTATGTTAACGAATTGGTATACTACAGAAACAAGACTTCAGAAGTTCAGGGACTTAAGAACAGAACAAAAGATGGGTAAATTCAATCGTCTCCCCAAAGGAGATGCAGCAATGTTGAAGAGAAAGTTATCTACCTTGCAAGCATATCTGGGTGGGATCAAATATATGACGGGATTGCCCGATATTGTAATTATCGTTGATCAGCAAGAAGAATATACGGTTCTTCGAGAATGTTCCATTTTGGGTATTCCGACGATTTGTTTAATTGATACAAATTGTGACCCAGATCTTGCAGATATTTCTATTCCGGCCAACGATGATGCTATAGCTTCGATTCGATTGATTCTTACCAAATTAGTATCTGCAATTTGTGAGGGCCGTTCCAGTTATATAAAAAATGGTTGATTATCTTATCATTACTCTTATCATTAAGAAGAATAAAGAAGAAGATTAGTTTGTTTTTGGTGAACTCTCTTTGATTGTTACTATTTTGGTTTGCATCTTTTGGAGTTTGAACTATGTTTTGACTATCAAATAATATTGAAAATAGATGAATTGAGAAATAAATGGTTGAATCAAAATAATTACTTTTTTGAAGTTCAATTTCTGTTAGAGGACAATATGAATGTTATACCATGTTCCATTAAAACACTCAAAGGGTTATATGATATATCAGGTGTAGAAGTAGGCCAACATTTATATTGGCAAATAGGAGGTTTACAAATTCATGCCCAAGTACTTATCACTTCTTGGGTTGTAATTGCTATCTTATTAGGTTCAGTCATCATAGCTGTTCGGAATCCACAAACCATTCCGACCGACGGTCAGAATTTCTTCGAATATGTCCTTGAATTTATTCAAGACTTGAGCAAAACTCAGATTGGAGAGGAGTATGGTCCTTGGGTTCCTTTTATAGGAACGATGTTCCTATTTATTTTTGTTTCTAACTGGTCAGGCGCTCTTTTACCTTGGAAAATCATAAAGTTACCTCATGGAGAGTTAGCTGCGCCCACGAATGATATAAATACTACTGTTGCTTTAGCTTTACCCACGTCAGTGGCATATTTCTATGCGGGTCTTAGTAAAAAAGGATTGGGATATTTCGGGAAATACATTCAACCAACTCCAATACTTTTACCAATTAATATTCTAGAAGATTTCACCAAACCTTTATCTCTTAGTTTTCGACTTTTTGGGAATATATTGGCTGATGAATTAGTGGTTGTTGTTCTTGTTTCTTTAGTGCCTTCAGTAGTTCCTATACCTGTCATGTTTCTTGGATTATTTACAAGCGGTATTCAAGCTCTTATTTTTGCAACTTTGGCTGCGGCTTATATAGGTGAATCCATGGAGGGTCATCATTGACTAACTTTTGAAATAGTCTAGTCTTTTTTGAAGCTTATCCCAAATAAAGCAATGCGGGGGGTTCCATATAATCCACTGAGTTGTAGAATAAAATGCAAAAAGCTACATTTATGTATATATCAAGCTACATATATGTAATGCTTATGAGTATCAATCTTTGTGTATGTTTTGAATAATGGTTCCAGAATACAATTTAATAGAATAAAAAGTGCAGGTGATTTACGTTATGGAAGAATAAAAGTATATGCTATTTACTAGTTAGATAGTAACGACCCCTATCTCTTTTTTTCTAGTCCACTGCATTTATATGGATTCCCATATTAGTCCTTTTTCTATTTTGTCTGTGATTGTGAATTGAATGAAAGAGAAAGAATAGAATAGTTTATAAACAAGGAAATGCAATTACTAAAACTATATACATATCTATTTACATAAGGTCATAAGGTAGAAAGGAAAAATGATATCTCGAAGTAGTTCTGACAATTCAGTAATATTCTGAATTCCATTTGGAGCTTTTAGTTACTTCGACCTGAGAAGTAGAAAAAGAAGTAGATTAAGTACTAATTCATTGGTTGGTTGTATTATTAATCATTTCTTTTTTTGGTGCGAGGAACTTACCATGAATCCACTTATTTCTGCTGCTTCCGTTATTGCTGCTGGATTGGCTGTAGGGCTTGCTTCTATCGGACCTGGGGTTGGTCAAGGAACTGCTGCGGGCCAAGCCGTAGAAGGTATTGCGAGACAACCAGAAGCAGAGGGTAAAATACGAGGTACTTTATTGCTGAGTCTGGCTTTTATGGAAGCTTTAACTATTTATGGACTGGTCGTGGCATTAGCTCTTTTATTTGCAAATCCTTTTGTTTAATGTTTAAGTAGAATAAAAATGTAAAAAAAAAAAAAAGAAGAATAAAAACATAACCATAACTAATAAATTTGAGAATTCTCAAATTCCATTAATATTAAGAATAATAAGCGGAGTGATACAAAAAGAACTCTGTTCTTTTTTAGTCCTATCTATAAAGGGAGAGCATATGAAAAATATAACCGATTCTTTTGTTTCCGTGGGGCACTGGCCATCCGCTGGGAGTTTCGAGTTTAATACCGATATTTTAGCAACAAATCCAATAAATCTAAGCGTAGTGCTGGGTGTATTGATTTTTTTTGGAAAGGGAGTGTGTGCGAGTTGTGTATTTCAATAATAGGTTGGATTTCACCGGCTGCACTTTCTTTATATTATTTTTTATAGCATAAATAGGAACAAAGGGTGCACAATCTCGACGAATTACTTCGGAATTGGATTTCATTCAGAAATCCTATGTAAGAACCATAGCATTTCGTAACTAATTGGTAAATGAACTTTGATTCTCTTCTCTATCAACCAATAATGTTGAGGTCTTTTACATGGTTAAAGATAAATTGTTTGAAGTCCAGGCACAGCATAACATGGTACTCTTTCTACCGCTACGTTAGTACCAAAAAGGTTTAAAAATGATAAAAAGAAAAAAGGAAGAATTGGTAATTTATCCGATGTAGAACACTCATATGGATAAAATTCTTTGAACCATTAACTGGGAAGATGGATCCCCCTTTTTTGTCCACTGCCGAATCGACGACCTATGTATTGTATTTGTATAAAAAAGATAATTTTTTGGATGAAAAAAATATAAATATCATTCTAATAATAATGAGAATGAAGTTCATAATTCTATTCTATTAGAATCTTGATCTAATTTATCATAGCATATAAAGAAGAAAGAATTCTATTCTTTCTTCTTTAGAATCTTTTTTTTTTATTTTTGTTTTTGGAAATAAGCTGTAAATAAAGAAACAACTTTGCTGACAATTTTTTATTTTTTGTCTGGTCTAAAGAGTCCTCCTAGAGATTCTGATGTTAGATCAGTTTCGATATCTTTGAATACGAACGAACAGAAAAGAGAGGATAGGCTCAAAAATATGGGAATGCCCATCAATCAAAGAAAAGAAACAATTGAGCGTGAGAGCCAAATGAATCGAAAGATTCATGTT